AAGACCGCCGGGTCGTGAAGCTTACCCAGGAGATGTTTTTTATTTACATTCACGTCTTTTAGAAAGAGCCGCTAAATTAAGCTCTCAATTAGGTGAAGGAAGTATGACTGCCTTACCAATCGTCGAGACCCAGTCCGGAGATGTTTCAGCTTATATTCCTACTAATGTAATTTCCATTACAGATGGACAAATATTCCTATCCGCCGATCTTTTTAATGCTGGAATCAGACCTGCTATTAATGTAGGGATTTCTGTCTCGAGAGTAGGATCCGCGGCTCAAATTAAAGCTATGAAACAGGTAGCTGGAAAATTAAAATTGGAATTGGCTCAATTCGCTGAATTAGAAGCCTTTTCCCAATTTTCTTCTGATCTCGATAAAGCTACTCAGAATCAATTGGCAAGAGGTCAACGATTGCGCGAGTTACTGAAACAATCCCAATCAGCCCCTCTCACAGTAGAAGAACAGATAATGACCATTTATACCGGAACAAATGGTTATCTGGATGGATTAGAAATTGGACAAGTAAGAAAATTTCTCGTTCAATTACGCACTTATTTCAAAACAAATAAACCTCAGTTCCAAGAAATAATATCCTCTACCAAGACATTAACCGCTGAAGCAGAAAGTTTTTTGAAAGAAGGGATTCAAGAACAACTGGAACGTTTTCTACTTCAGGAGAAATTATAAAAAAAGAAAAGGATCATTTTTATTTTTTAGTCCTTAGTCAATTTAATTCTTTAATTAAATTCAAAAAAAAAAATTCTATATCTTCTATATATTATAGAAGTATATAAGTTAAGTATATATATAATAGAAAGAAGTATATAATTAATATCTGTTTAATATTAAATCTTAAAGCATTCAAAATTTCTTTCGTATTCTCTATTCTTTCTTATCTGTTTTCTAAATAGATAAAAATATATATTCTATAATATTCTATATAATAATAATAGATAGAAATAGAAATAATAGATAAATATCAATATATTTATATCTATATTTATATTGCGTCCAATAGGATTTGAACCTATACCAAAGGTTTAGAAGACCTATGTCCTATCCATTAGACAATGGACGCTTTTCGCGTTTTTTCACTTTCCAATTGTTAAAAAAAAAGAATGTGCGAAATCTTTTTAGCAATTGTGTATTGAAGTGAATTCAATACACAATTGCTTTTAGACAATTCTAATAGAGAAAATTTTCTCTAATAAAAAGGGGCTATTTAGAATTTAGAGCGGGTAGCGGGAATCGAACCCGCATCGTTAGCTTGGAAGGCTAAGGGTTTTAGTCGACGTCTATGGATCATTTTTATATTTTTAACGTCTCTAATTCAAAACCGAACATGAAACTTTGGTTTCATTCGGCTCCTTTATGGTGGATGGAGAAATTCCCAAATAAAAAAGACGGGAACGGAATCAAAATTGACCCATAACATCTATGTTAGCTTTTTTCCGTCTGGGTGTTTTCACAGAAAATTTTGCTTTCTAGATGATCCTTCTAGAAGATAGAAAAGGAGAACTCGAACAATCTTTCTAGTTACTTCGTTCTTTATTTCTATTTAACGGAATCCTTAGGAAAAGTATTTTGTTTCCACCGAGCTAAAACAATATAATATGTCGATGTCTTTAGTAAACCAAAGTTCTCATTTAATAGCTATTTTGCTTCAATTTTTTCTATACCAAACAATAAATAGAACTGAAGATTTAGTTACGATTAGAAAGAAACTTTTCGGGCTTTATCCATGGATCCTCTTGTTATACTTATTGAATTGTAAATAGTCATCCAATTCAAAAATTCTGTTTCGGAATTTAATAATCCAAATTTACAATTGATTAGAGTCTTTGGATACAAATTACGAGAATCTATAATCTTCCTTGAATCTTTCATTGAAAGGTAAAGGACTAAATCCTTTTAAGAAATAAAGTTTTTGATCGGAAAATTAATCAAACCGAGAGACCCTTTAACTATTAAAGGGGTTAAAGGAACGAATCACACTTTTACCACTAAACTATACCCGCTACAATGCAATTATTGCATATAAATGGACCTTTTGTCGAACAAAGTAATCGGGAGTTTAATAAAAAAAACCTGCAAAAAATTAGAAAACTCTAGCGTTTACGCGTAGACTTAATAAAATTAGTCAAAGCGGGTTCCATTTTTTTTTTTCAATTTCCGATCGTTTTTGTCTAAAAATCCACCGGATGAGTCTTTTGGCCTTTAACAAAAAAAGGCCCGGCTGGGAACTGACCAGGCCAGGCTATTAAAATAAAAAAGATCTTTTACTTGTGTTTGAACGAGACAAAATTCAAAAAGGATTCTCTATTTCTATTATTGTGGTTTTATTTATTTATCTTTCGAGTTCGAGCCCGTTCTTTATCTAATCTTTATCTAAATTTTTTCTGTAAATAGAATTACTGAGAAAGTTCTATATAAAAAGTTATATAATATTATTATAGAATAGTAATATATATATGAATTATATATATAATATATATATAGATGATAAATATATTACTATAATAAAAAAAAAAAAAAAAATAAAAAAGAAACTATATATATATATATATTATAAAATAAAAAAATAGATATAATATAAAGAATAATCTATACAAAAAAAGAAAGTTTTTTAAGAATAAAGTGGAGGAGGTTTTTTTTCAAACCTTTTTTTGTCTAATGGAACCTAATTAAGTATCCCTTTTCTATTTAGGAGAGATGGCTGAGCGGACTAAAGCGTTGGATTGCTAATCCATTGTACGAGTAAATCGTACCGAGGGTTCGAATCCCTCTCTTTCCCTTTCTCCTTTTGATGATGTGTAATAGAGAAAATCCTAAGAAAATTAGAGCATTTGCACTAATTAAATAAAGCAATAAAAAACCTTTCTTTTTTATTCTTCACGTCCCGGGTTACGTCCTGGATCGTTAGATAGGAATCCAAATATGAAGAGAGAAACAAAGAATATAACTACAGTGTATACAAAAAGTTTGAGAGTAAGCATTACACAATCTCCAGGATCTTACTTTTTTTTTTGAAAAAAAAAAAAGAGAATAGATTCTCTATTTTTATACCAAATATCTAATTTTGATACCAAAAAATTAAGTGATTTCTTTTTTTCTAGAAAAAAAAAAAAAAAAAAAGGTTTCAGAAAGTCATTTGTAATCAGATAATAGTCGAGTCTTTCATATGGAAACAGATTTCCATCCCAACATCTAGATATTTTTGTGAACTCGAATCGAATTCGATTCTTTCATTTAGGGAAAAGAGGATAAAATTGAGGAAATAGAATGATCCAGATTTCGTACGGCTACCAAAAAAATTCAATGTTTGAATTAAGAGTTCGTTCATACGCCAAGATTTTTTTGATCTTTTGAATTGTTGGAAGAATAAAAATCGTGAATTTTTCTAAGACGGTATTAACAATTTTATCGAAAACTTACAGCTGCTTGCCAAACAAAGGCTAAGAGAAGAAAGAAAAGAGGTATTACGGGCATAACATCTACGATTGGATTCAAAAAGGCGTAGGCCTCCGGCAATTTGGCGACTAAAAAAGTGCTTGAAAAAAGGGCAGAATTAAAACAAATACAGATCAAATTAAATATATTAAGCATAACAAAAATTGGTGTTCTTGTGGATAATTTCATTTTGATTGAGTTATTAATATATTTTGAATATAAGTATTTTTTATATAAGGAAAAAAATAAAGTAAAGAAAGATAGTCTAAAAAAACTTTGTTGAACTTACTCAATCAAAAACCCTTTAATTCTCTTATTAGAATTAAAGAAATAATATTTTCATACAATATCTTAATTGAATTCTATGTAATGATCAATAAAGTCAGTTTGATTTGCTATCTACACGTGTCAAAACTCTAGCAACAATGTAATCTATAATTTCATTTGGGTTGAAATTGAATTGACGAACAACCAATAGCAATATTACTCTTTTAGTAGTCTTGAATAAAAATCGAAATGGGGCGTAGCCAAGCGGTAAGGCAACGGGTTTTGGTCCCGCTATTCGGAGGTTCGAATCCTTCCGTCCCAGAGTACAGTCATTCCGGAATCAATCTTCTATTGCCTTTGTCCACCACCTTTCTCTTTCTGTTTCTGTTTAAAAATAGAATTTATTTTTAATAAAATATTGAAATGAAAAGAAGAATCAACTTCTTTTTCATAATTTCAAACGAATTCAAAAAAAAATCTATTTGCTTTTTTTATTTGTGTGTGATGTAGGTTAAGTAAGGTGGAACCGTAGATTCTAAGAGTTTTAATTAAAAAAAATATATATTTATATTCTAATTTCTATTTGCCATATATCCAATCAAATATGGAATTCATTTGAATTCTGACTTTACCTTTTACGCGTAAATTCACTATGCCATTAATAGAGAAAGAAAAAGGATAGATTACGATATACTGACTGAACTAGATTCCATAATTGAATCAATTACACAAACTAGAGGAATGCTGTGGTAAAACTTCATGCGGTAAAAAGCAACGTGCGGCTTGAATTGAAGGACCTGATCTGCTGTGGATTTTTTAATCCGCCACTTTTTATATAGGAATATAAGTGCTCTTGGCTCGACATTTTGTGTTCTATTTTACTAGAGTCATACACCTTTTTTGAATATAAAAAAGAGTCCAGGGTGGAGCTCGAGGCGAATAGAAAGTTTTTATTCCTGTCGCAGGCGTAAGGATCTAGGGTTAGTGCAAATCACTAAGTTGGAACACCCTCGTAAGTCTTTTGATTTTTATATTGAAAAAAAGCCCTTTCAATCAATTTTACACTGCAAAAGGAACGGGAAATTTTCAGAAAATTGTCAAATTCTTTGAATCAAAAGTCTATGATGCGTGAATCAAGCGTTTGGATGATTCTTTGTATAGAAAGAAAAGAAATCATAACCAAAATAAGGGGCTTGTTGCTGTCCTTTTTTTTTTTATTAGAATTTCTATTTATTATTGAGTATTCTTCCTAAGGTACGAATACTAAATAATACCCTGCTAA